CTAGACAAACCTTTATTAAGTCAGACCATAAAAAGTTCTTTTTCATAGTTTCTCTTTTTTTTTTTTTTGAAAAAAATATATATTATATATATATATATATTAAATAAAAAAATTGAATAGAATAACAAATAGAATTTCTATTTTATATCATTGAATTCTCAATTCTATATAACATTAAGGTAAGGGTAGAAATAATTTTTTTAGGATTTAGATTGCTTCCTTTAAATCTTAAATTGAAAATATTAAATAAAATAAGTCCATAAAATCACAAAATTACACTATATTTTTAAAACAAAAAAAAAGGCCCAGCCGGGTATGAACTAGGCCGGGCCTTTAAAATAAAAGAATAACTTTTCTTTAGAATCTAATCAAATTAACAAATTAATAAGTATTAATATAATATTTTTTTTTTGAATCGAATTCATATGGAATAAAAAATAGAATTAGAAAAACGGATGATAATAGTTGTAGATTCTCTATTTATATAGTTTATATATGTGATTATGTGATAATAAAAAAAATAAAGAGTTTGTTCAATCTTTCGGTTTTTATTGTGTAATGTAAGAAATGAATTTTATTTTTTAAATTGGGAGAGATGGCTGAGTGGACTAAAGCGTCGGATTGCTAATCCGTTGTACGAGTTTTTCGTACCGAGGGTTCGAATCCCTCTCTTTCCGTTGAAGTTTATTATTAAGTATTTGATTTCGATTTATTTTTTTTATCTTGATAAGTTCAAAAATAAAAGTTCAAAATCAAATGTAAAAAAAATGTGTATAAATACCTAATAACATTTCAAAATCAAGCAAGGAAAATAAAAACTCTTCTTTCTTTTTTATTCTTCACGTCCAGGATTACGTCCTGGATCATTTGATAGAAATCCAAAGATGAAGAGAGAAACAAAGAAAATCACTACTGTGTAAACAAAGAGTTTTAAAGTAAGCATTACACAATCTCCAAGATTAAAAAAAAAAAAAAAGAAAATAGATTCTCCATTTTTTTATACTACATATCCTTTTTTTAAAACAAAAAAATGAAGTGGTTTATTTTATGAAATGAAAAATAAACGAAGGAATCTGGACAAATTCCTTTTGAATTAAGATTCAGAGTCGAACATTTTATTACCTAAAATTTTTTATCCATAAATCTCTAATTTCTTATAATTAGAGTTGACTCCACTTCAAATTCTAATAGGATCTTTAAATTGAAAAAAAAATGTGATAATTATAATTAAGAAATGAAAAATGAAATAAGGTAATGTATATATTTTTTTAATTTACATAAGAATTTCAATGTTTGAATCGTTGGTTTAATTCTCGAATACTTATCTGATGAGATCCTTTTTTTTTATTTATTCTCGAATAATCATCAATTTTTTATAGGATAGTCTTCAAGATTTCATCGAAAACTGACAGCAGCTTGCCAAACAAAGGCTAAGAGAAGAAAGAGCACAGGAATAACTGGCATAAAATCTACGATTGGACTCAAAAAAGCATAGGCTTCTGGCAATTTTGCCGAGAACAAAATACTTGAAGAAAGGGTAGAGTTAAAACAGATACAGATCAAACTAAAGATATTAAGCATAAGAAACATTTTTATCTTGAAGATAATTTGATTTTTGTTTTGATTTGAGTAAATGAATCTATTCTATATATAATATATTACAACGAATATTATGATTGAATTTATTTAAGATTTTAGTTTAGATTCTAAATTGTATTTAGAAGTTTGCAATAAATAATTTATTAATTCATTAGAATCTAATCTAAATGGATACGTAATTTATTTTAATCTATTATATCAAATATGATTATGTTTCATAAAAGAAATAGGTTATTTTGAATCATTTTATTTTGAATAATAAGATAAATCGATTGAATTTTAAATTTGAAAAGAAAAAAAAGAAATAAAGAAGATTAATGAAAGTATACTAAATGTGAAATTTCATATTTTCATCAATAAAAATAGATATAATAGATATATATAAATAAAATATAAATATTATTATAATAAATTATTAAATTATAATAAATAGAAAATAATATATATATTATATATGATATTAAAGTTATCTATTAATTATTAATATTAAATATTAATAAAGAATTCTATAAGATTTGATAAGATTTAATAATAAGATTAATTATATCATTTTTTTTTATTTGATTTGAAAAAAAAAAAGAGAATCAATAAATATAAATATCCGTTAAGAATCTTAAAATGAATATTAATTGATTAAATAATGATTAAAGAAATATTGATAAAGAAATAAAAATTTGACTAAAAACTAAAAATATAAAAATAAAAATGAAGTTATCAAAAAATTCTTATTTTTTTGACTCACTTAATCTAAAAATCTAAAATCTTTGAATTCTAAAACCAAAAGAGAACAGATAATAGAAGAAATCATACTTTCATCAAAATATCTTAATTCAATTAGATAGAATGATCAATAAATTAAATTGGAAATTTTATTGGATTTGATATTTGGAATAAAAGAAATAGAATCTATTCTGTATATATATTGATTGATATTGGCGTGAATTGACGCACAACCTAAAAAAATAATATTTTTGATTCGTGTTGAATGGAAATAGAAATGGGGCGTAGCCAAGCGGTAAGGCAACGGGTTTTGGTCCCGCTATTCGGAGGTTCGAATCCTTCCGTCCCAGAGTATACTATACTAATTTTAATTCTTTAATGATTATGATTTCTAAATTCAAAATACGAAGTTAGTTTCACTCATATTAATGAATTTAATTAATTACATTAGAAATGAACCATTATCAATCAAGTATATAATAAAAAGAATGCAAATTAAGTCAGATTTAAGACTACGATCAAAAGATGAAACTCGAGTATAAAAGATTTATTCAGGCTGGGATTCTATTAATCAATAAGTTGAAAAACTTCGTAAGTATATATACTCTATAAATAGAAATAAAAAAGATCCAATTCAATCAAATAAAATTTGAAATAAAAAATCAAATAATAAAAAATCAAATAAAGAATGATTCAATGAACCCTTTTTGATTCTTTAACAACTCTAAACAATTCTAAACAATTTATATTGACAACAACTTATCAAACAAATATAATCCAAACGTAGATAAATATATCTATGAATCCTTTTTTTCATAGGATTTTTTCATTTTAAAATAAAATGAAAACATTCAAATTCTAATCTTAATAATATTAGAATCTTAATAATATTAGAATGATGTATTTATTGGATTTGTTTTGATAGAATCCATTCACATTGTATCTACATAGAAGATATAAGAATTCTTATTACTTATTAGTTAATTATTCTTTTTCGTTAATATATAATTTGAATGTATAATATGAATAATGAAATAATATTAATATAAAGAAATAAAAAAAAAGATTAAAATATTTAAAAGAGAATTATTAAAAATATAATTAAGGGTTGCTAACTCAATGGTAGAGTACTCGGCTTTTAAGTGCGGCTAGTGTCTTTTACACATTTGTATGAAGTCAAAAATTCGTCAATACCTATCGGTAAGGTTTGCAAGACCACGACTGATCCTGAAAGGAATGAATGGAAAAAATAGCATGTCGTATTCATATTAATGGGCAATTCTAAGAATATGAATATTTCATTCTTACCGAATTGATCCAAAACCTTTTTTGAATTAAAAAAAATGAGTTCAAAATTTGGTCGAGCACATACATGGATAGAATCTTATGATTCTACTCTTTTAGTGTATTACATGAAAAAAAAAGAAACGAGCTTCTTTTCATAATTTGAGAATGATTTCCCGATCTAATTATACGTTAAAAATATATTAGTATCTGATACGGGAAAAGATTTTCCCATGAATTATCTATTTTTTTTTTTATGAGTCCTAACTATTAGCTATTCTCCATTATAGAATAGAAATCAATGTGTAGAAGAAGCAGTATATTGATAAAGAGATTTTTTCCAAAATCAAAAGAGCGATTGCGTTTCAAAAAATAAAGGATTTCTAACCCCTTTTTCATTTCTATTTCTAATATAATCAATATCCAAAATGATATGGAAAACGAAAGGATGAGAATCTTTTACTTAGTACTTAGTCTACTTTTTTTTTTCCGAGGTATTTATTATAATTTTTTTATTATAACTAGAATAAAATACCTTGTTTTAACTATATCGCACTATGTATCATTTGATAACACACAAAAAGAAATCCATTACTACTTTTATTTTTGTTTACGTTTTCCATTCAAATGGAAGAATTTAAAAAATATTTAAAATATTTAGAATTACATAGATCTTGGAAATATAACTTCCTATACCCACTTCTTTTTCGGGAGTATATTTATGCACTTGCTCACGATCACGGTTTCAATAAATTTATTTTTTTTGATAATGTAGGTTATCAAAAAAAATATAGTTTCTTAGTTGTAAAACGTTTAATTCTTCGAATGTATCAACAGAATCACTTGTGGATTCTTTCTAATAATTCAAATCCAATTTTATTGTTTGGACACAACAAGAATTATTATTCTCAAATTATGTCAGAGGGATTTGCGGTCGTTTTGGAAATTCCATTTTCCCTACGGTTTTTAGATTCTTTAGAAAATAAAAAAAAATCTTATACTTATAATTTACAATCAATTCATTCGATATTTCCTTTTTTAGAGGACAACTTCTCACATTTAAATTATGTATCAGATGTATTAATACCTTATCCCATTCATCCGGAAATATTGGTTCAAATCCTTCGTGACTGGTTGAAAGATGCCTCCTCTTTGCATTTATTACGACTTGTTCTTCATCAGTATTCAAATTTTAATAGTCTTATTACCTCCAATAAATCGATTTCTAGTTTTTCAAAACATAATCTAAGATTCTTCTTTTTCCTATATAATTCTTATGTATGTGAATGCGAATCTATTTTTAAATTTCTAAGTAACCAATCTTCTCATTTACGGTCAAAATCCTATGGTATCTTTATTGAGCGAATAAATTTCTATCAGAAAATAGAACATCTTGT